AAAATATAAATTTGTATCAAATTAGAACTAGTAACTAATCCCAACATTGAAGTATTGGAAAAACTCATATAAGCAAAAAATCTCAAATATCCTTGATCATGAGACATATAATTGTCACTATAAATAAGAACCATAATTCCAACAGTAGTAATTAATATTGACATAATAGAAGTAAGTGGATCAACCAAGCAGCCAAATTCTAAAGAAAAATCATTATTGATGGTCCAAGACCATACATATTGATAGACAGAATTCTTATTTATTTGCTGAATAGAAAAATAGGCTGCAAAAACCATAACTATACTTAACAATAAAACACTAGGAAAAGCCCACATACGACGAAGATTTTTTGTTGCCGTTGGAAAAAGTAGAAGTCCTGCTCCAATTAACATAGGAACTGGAAGTGGAATGAAAGGTAGAATCCATAAATATTGATATATATATTCCATAAAAAAAGAAATAAACGAATTTATCTTAATTAATTAATTGTTTCTGATTCACCGGTTCTTAGTTATTTTCTTTTGAAAGGGGTTCGGTTAATAAAAAAATTAAGATATATAAAATAAAACTTAAATAGAATTTTTTAGCCTTAATTATTCTGAATCTTTGTAAACTACTTCAAATATTAAAAATCAAGAGGCTATAATTGGTCATACGTATTTTTGTTTTTATTAATGTTGAACTGTTAATATAAAATTTTTTAGTAAAATTTTATGAAAATCTAAAAAATTTCAATTTTCATTCTAATTATTACGTATTACAATAATTTATTTATATCTATAGAGCAAGGAAAAATAATTAGACCAAACATTATTTGATATGAATCATACATAAAGTCCATAACTTGACCCATAAAAACTAGTTATTGTAATAGGTTATTCAGCATCATTAAGCCATTTGTTTTATAACAAATTTTATTCTCTTCTATTACAACAAAAGCTATTTCTCGGAAATACTAGGATATCTACCATTTTATTTGACGTAAAAAAAGGGCAAATAAAATGCATTTTATAAATTAAAAAATATAAAATTATGTATTTTGTAGACTTTAACAGATTAACTACTAGTCTAATTCGAATTAGAGAATAATAAAATGGTTGTACTCTTTCTTCACGCTTGACTAATTAAATAAATTAATATAATAGAAAATAAAATTCTTTAAGTTTTTAAAATTAAGCGAGATAGGCGATAGGAATAGGGGTTGGGTTATTAAACTTTTTGATTTAGTTTATTACATGTATAAATGTAACACAACGAAAATATAGAGAAAACGTAATGCACAATCTTATCTTTTTTGTTTGTATTGTATTTTTTCATTTTATCGACTTCAATCTATTTGGCATAGTAGATCTTATTGTTCTTAGTAATATTTTAGGCGATTTTTAGACCCCTTTTTATGAAGGTAGTATAATTTAAAGAATAAATAGATAGAGAATAGTAAAGAACAATGGATTTTAAACAATAGATGTCTTTCACATCCAACTGAAGAACCTATTATAATTTTTTAATGGCAGTTCCAAAAAAACGCACCTCTATTTCAAAAAAACGTATTCGTAAAAATATTTGGAAAAGGAAGGGATATCGGGCAGCATTGAAAGCTTTTTCATTAGCGAAATCTCTTTCTACCGGGAGTTCGAAAAGTTTTTTTTGTGTAACAAATAAATAATATTAATCAAACAATATAATAAATAATCTAATTTTTTTTTTTTTTTTATTTATTTACTTTAATTTGAAGACATCTTTTTGCTTTCGTTTCTAATATAGATAATAATTCTTTTGTCTACTGAATTCGAAAAATGAATGGTACTTAAAAAAAAGGATATACGCAAGCACAAGATTTCACCTTTCGTTTTAGTATGTTTTATTATTTTCAGGATGGGGATTATAACTTTCCCCATCGACTTGATTCACTAATAAAAATAAATTTCTTTTTTAGTTGTATTTTTTTTTTTTATAACGAAGAGAAGAGGTCTTTGAAACTACACTTTTTTATTAAGGTTAAAATGCGTTTTATAATCTTCTAAACCATTATTTTTCAAAATTATTATTACTATAATAGACTCCTTAACCCAATTAAATTTATAAAAGTCCTTTTTACATTTTTAGGTCATTACATTATATGGCGAATGTACAAATTTTTAGTGATCTATTTTATATCCTATGTTTCGATTGTAAGATCGATAAGATATAATTTAAAATTTATAAAGTATTTTTAAAGTAGGATACAATTTCTATCGAAATTTTCTTTATATGATTGATACACCTATACTAATACCTAACTTAATTGGTTTGTTAAATTTTAACACAAATTCTCTACACAACGAAAATCCCTAACGATTAATACAAAACTAACTATGCAAATATTTCCATAAATATCTTGAGCGGATCACTGAAATTATGTTAAAATTTTCTTTTTTCTTCATCAAAAAATAAATTTATTATGTTAGATTAAAAATGCAAACGAGACAGAACATTGTTTTTAGTTCTATCCATGGATTGAAGTAAAAATTATTTAGTTACAACTGTTACATTTGAGGAGAGCAGAAAGTAATAACCTCCGACAAACCACATTGTTAGTTCAAATTTACATTTTAAAATAAAAAATTAACGAAAAATCTCTAATTTTTAAACAAGTTTTATTCATCAATTTGAATGGTTTCCTAAAAAAAATATTGTATTGAAGAAATTCCTTCAATCTCGACGATTGGATAAAAATAAGTTATTATGATTTCGAATAAGCCGCTATGGTGAAATCGGTAGACACGCTGCTCTTAGGAAGCAGTGCTAGAGCATCTCGGTTCGAGTCCGAGTGGCGGCATGGCATCTTCTAAAGGAGTAAGTGCTATAATTAATTCAATTCCCGATTTCAATTCCTATAATTGAGGGACCCTTTTTTAATAATTTTTATGATATTTTCAACTTTAGAGCATATATTAACTCATATATCCTTTTCGATCGTGTCAATTGTAATTACCATTCATTTGATAACTTTATTAGTCGATGAAATAGTAGGCCTATATGATTCGTCAGAAAAGGGGATGATAGCTACTTTTTTCTGTATAACAGGATTATTAGTTACTCGTTGGATGTATTTTGGACATTTACCATTAAGCGATTTATATGAATCATTAATTTTTCTTTCGTGGAGTTTTTCTATTATTCATATGATTCCGTATTTAAAAAAAAAAAAAAACCATTTAAGCGTAATAACCGCGCCAAGTGTTATTTTTACTCAAGGTTTTGCTACTTCTGGTCTTTTAACTGAAATCCACCAGTCCGCAATATTAGTACCCGCTCTCCAATCCCATTGGTTAATGATGCACGTAAGTATGATGGTATTGAGCTATGCAGCTCTTTTGTGTGGATCATTATTATCACTAGCTCTTCTAGTGATTACATTTCGAAAATTCCTACGGATTTTTAGTAAAAGCAATACTTTAATAAATCAGTCATTTTACTTTGGTGAGATTCAATACGTGAACGACAGAAACAATGTCTTACGAAACACTTCTTTTATTTCGTCTCAAAATTATTACAGGTATCAATTGATTCAAAAATTGGATCGGTGGAGTTATCGTATTATTAGTCTAGGGTTTATCCTTTTAACCGTAGGTATTCTTTCGGGAGCAGTGTGGGCTAATGAAGCATGGGGATCATATTGGAATTGGGATCCAAAGGAGACTTGGGCATTTATTACTTGGACCGTATTCGCGATTTATTTACATATTAGAACAAATAAAAATTTTGAAAGTGTAAATTCTGCAATTGTGGCCTCAATGGGATTTCTTATAATTTGGATATGCTATTTTGGGGTTAATCTATTAGGAATAGGGTTGCATAGTTATGGTTCATTTACATTAATATCTAATTGAATTGAATAAAGGACTTGACGAATAGAAACATAGGACGGCATACGTGTATATATACAAAAACTTCATGTAAACCGTCAAGAACCATTTGAATCATTCCATTTCCATTATTTGATTCAAATGGTTCTCACAAATGCCAAATAGATCTAGTTATAATATAATTCCAATTAAGTTATTTATCTTTGAACTTATCGAGAAGAAAAAATACTTATTTTTTTATTGTACAATCAACTATTTTTTAAATCGGGAGATTTCAGTTTAATCTTTTCGTTTACTCACAAAAACTATCTATAAAAATAATTGGATATAATAGCCTCGACCTTGTCAATTGATAATGAGAAAACGAAATCGGGATAAACACCAATACCTATTACAGGTAAAAGGATGGAGATCGACACAAATAATTCTCGCGGTCCAGAATCAAAAAAATAAGAGTTTGGGGCATTAAAAAGCTTGTATCCATAGAACATCTGACGTAACATAGATAATAAATAAATAGGAGTTAATATCATTCCAATTGCCATTACAAAAGTAATTAATACTTTTGTCATTAAAAGATATTTTTGGCTAGTAAGTATTCCAAAAAAAACTATCAATTCGGCAACAAAACCGCTCATGCCCGGTAATGCAAGAGAAGCCATTGATACGATACTGAAAGTCGTGAATATTTTTGGAATTGCGATAGCCATTCCGCCCATTGCGTCGAGATAAACAAGACGTATTCTATCATAACTCGTTCCGGCCAAGAAAAAAAGCGCTGCGCCAATAAATCCGTGAGAGATTATTTGTAAAATGGCTCCATTGAGTCCCGTATCGCTTATAGAACCAATTCCTATAATTATGAAACCCATATGAGATACAGAAGAGTATGCTATTCTTTTTTTTAAATTACGCTGACCAGGAGATGTTAAAGCTGCATAGATTATTTGAATTGTGCCTACTATTATCAACCAGGGAGAAAATATAGAATGGGCGTGGGGTAATAATTCCATATTGATCCGAATCAATCCATATGCTCCCATTTTTAATAAGATTCCGGCTAAAAGCATACAAGTACTGTAATGCGCCTCTCCATGGGTGTCTGGTAACCATGTATGTAAGGGTATGATCGGTAATTTGACAGCAAAAGCAATAAGAAAGCCAATATAGAATATTATTTCCAGTGCTACGGGATACGATTGATTAGCTGATGTTTCAAAATTTAATGTTGGTTCATTGGAACCATATAAACCAATACTCAAAACTCCCATTAATAAAAAAACGGAACTTCCTGCAGTGTACAAAATAAATTTTGTAGCTGAATACAAACGTTTCTTTCCCCCCCACATGGATATAAGTAGATAAACTGGAATTAATTCTAACTCCCACATGATGAAAAAAAGTAAAAGGTCTCGAGAAGAAAAAAGTCCTATTTGACCACTATACATTGCTAACATCAGGAAATGGAATAGTCGGGAATCCCGAGTAACCGGCCGAGCCGCTAAAGTTGCTAAAGTTGTAATAAATCCTGTCAGTAAAATAGGTCCTATAGAAATTCCATCTATTCCCAATCTCCAGTAAAAATCAAAAAAATCGATCCATTTATAATCCTCTGTCAATTGCATTAATGGATCATCCAATTTGAAACGATAACCGAATGCATAGGTTGTTATAAGGAGTTCCACTATGCATATACCTATTGTATACCACCTAATTACCTTATTTCCTCTATGAGGGAGAAAGAAAATTAAGGAACCCGCGGATATTGGCAAAACTACAGCTAGCGTTAACCAGGGAAAATAATTCATGGTAAAAACAAGATAAACTTGGACCAGAAAAACCCGTACTCAAAATAAATATTTTTTGAGCGCGGGTTTTTGTCGGTAAAGGTAAAAAAATCAAATGTATTCAAGTAGGGTTTTCTGGAACGTATTAATAAGCTAGACCCATACTTCGAGTTGTTTCATGCCATAAATAAACTCGAACACTCAAGAAATCCGTTGGACAGGCAGATTCACATCTCTTACAACCGACACAGTCCTCTGTTCTTGGAGCAGAAGCAATTTGCTTAGCTTTACATCCGTCCCAAGGTATCATTTCTAATACATCCGTTGGGCAGGCTCGGACACATTGAGTACATCCTATACACGTATCATAAATCTTTACTGAATGCGACATTGGATCTATAAATTTTTGAATGTCAGAAATTTTCGATCTAGTAAACTTGGAAATGAATCATATATTTAAACACCAGATGAATCAATAATTTATCAGAATTTTTATAATAAATCTACTTCTTGATCGACTCATGCGATAGAACCAAGATACTTTGATTTTCGAAAATATGTATTATACATAATTATGGTCATGGTAATTCGAATTTAGGAATATTAGAATTTATATGATTAAGACTATTTATTCAACAAATTCGATTGATTGATACGAGTTGATTTTCTGTTACGATAAATTGACGAAACAATAGCCAGGCCAATAGCTGCTTCAGCGGCTGCAATAGCTATAACAAAAATGGAGAAAATATTTCCTTTTAATTGGCGACTATCAAAAAAATCAGAAAATGTTACGAAATTTATATTAACTGCATTCAGTATAAGTTCAAGACACATAAGGGCTCTAACCATATTTCGGCTCGTGATCAATCCATAGATGCCGATAGAAAATAAGTAGGCACTCAAAACAAGTACATGTTCGAGCATCATTGACCAACTCCTTCGCAATTTTGATTCATTTAAAAATGAACTGAACAACAATTCAACAGATTCAATTGACTAGAATAAAAAAAGTACGGAACAAGGGAATATATTCTATTGATATATAGAATAGCTTTAATAAAATAATTTCTATTTTAGCCATAACCAATCTTTAATTGAAGGGAAATAAATGTAATAAAACAGAACAGAGTTTAATTTGGATTGCTATTACTAATTCTATAGATTTTTTACTGTCGAGCCACGGCAATTGCACCTATCAAAGCCGCTAAAAGAATTATTGAAACGAATTCGAATGGAAGAAAAAAATCTGTTGATAAATGAATTCCAATTTGTTGACTATTACTTATCAAATCTTGCTCTACAATCTGATTTGATCTTGTAGTCCAAATAATCCCGTACCATGACGTATCTGTAATAGTAATCATGAGTAAAACAAAAATACTTGTACAAACTGGCAAAGTAACCCCATCCCCAACGGTCCAAAGATTCAAATCTTTGTAATAATCCGAACCATTCATGAACATCACGGCAAATACGATTAAAACATTTATAGCTCCCACGTAAATAAGTAGTTGTGCAGCAGCTACAAAATAGGAGTTTAATAGAATATAGAATAGGGATATACAAACAAGAACTAGTCCCAATGAAAAGGCAGAATAAATGAGGTTGGTAAATAATACCACTCCCATACCTCCTAGTATAAGAACCGATCCCAAAAAGACTAAAAGAAAATCGTGTATTGGTCCGGGCAAATCCATTATATGTAAAATAAGAGATAAATAAATCGAAATATTTTTCATGACCTTATTGAGACCCGACCAGGAAAAATTTTTTATGATTTTTGAGCAATTCCTAATTAAATCCGAAGGGATATTAATAAATGTAAGTACACTTATTGGACTAACTTCATTCTTTATCTGAAAAAGTAGTTCTAATTCGAAACTATCTATTTTATATTTTTGAAAAATGAAAAATATATTAATTAATATATTTTTCAATCCAAATTAAGATGTGATTCTTACCAAGCAATCCATAGTTGGTATTTGTAGTTATTGACCAAACAAAACGAAAGAAACCTTATTCCTTTAGATTAGATCAAAACTAAATCTTAGTATTAGTAAAGTAATTATAAATTATTCTTTAATCAAGAGATTTACTTATTTTTTATTTGAGGCGAATTGGAAATTGTTCGAATTGTATAATCATCAATTACTGACATTGGTACACGACCCAAAGCAATTTGATTATAATTCAATTCATGACGATCATAAGTAGAAAGTTCATATTCTTCAGTCATTGATAAACAATTTGTTGGACAATACTCAACGCAATTACCACAAAATATGCAGACTCCGAAATCAATACTGTAATTAAGCAACCGTTTCTTACGAATGTCAGTTTCCAATTTCCAATCAACAACGGGTAGATCTATAGGACATACACGAACACATACTTCACAAGCAATACATTTATCAAATTCAAAATGGATTCGACCGCGGAAACGCTCCGCGGCGATTAATTTTTCATAAGGATATTGAATAGTTACGGGTAAACGATTTGCGTGGGATAAAGTAATCATGAAACTTTGACCAATGTACCTTGCAGCTCGTACTGTTTGTTGACCATAATTCATGAACCCAGTTACCATAGAGAACATATCGTTAATATATATATGAATAATTTTAGGTTTGTTTATTTCTCTTGTTTGAAACAAGTTGTGAATAGAGTATAGAATGTTCCTTTACAGCGAAAAGAGTTGGGAAGAAGTTGTTAATAATAGATTACCTAGAGAAATAGGTAAAAGAAATTTCCATCCAAGATTCAATAGCTGGTCCATTCTTAGCCTCGGTAAAGTCCATCTTGTTGTGATAGGAATGAACAAAAACAAATAAGTTTTAGCTAATGTAATAAAGATACCAATTGTCGCTCCAAAAACGCCACATGTTTTATTTAGTTCAAAAAGTTCAGAAATATATATGTCCGGAATAGAGATATTCCAACCTCCCAAGTAAAGAACTGTGACAAATAATGACGAAACTAATAGGTTTAGATAGGAAGCAACATAAAATAAACCAAATTTTATACCCGAGTATTCGGTTTGATAACCTGCTACTAATTCTTCTTCTGCTTCTGGTAAATCAAAAGGCAATCTCTCACATTCTGCTAGGGACGAAATGATAAAAATGATAAACCCTATAGGCTGACGCCACAAATTCCAGCCCCAAAAACCATATTTGGATTGCGCTTCAACTATATCAACTGTACTTAAACTGTTAGATAATTATAGTCGGTGATACCATCACTGTTACCATCGCTATTACAGAACCGTACATGAGATTTTCACCTCATACGGCTCCTTGAAAGCCGGAAATAAATCTAAGGACCGCATCAGTATTATTTTATCTTAATATCTTTGTAGGATGGATTAAGGTCAAAATCTATCGAACGGTCCAAAATTAGACCAATTTAATTCTGCCTGTTATAATTATTTAAATTAATAATTTAAATAATTAATAATAAATAAAAAGTACTTCTGAATTGATCTCATCCTTTCTTTAATAATTTGAATTCTTCTTTGTTCAGTAATAACTTAACTGTTCAATAAAATACTTATTGTAGAAATATCAATAACCCGTTGGTTTCACTTACGAAAAATAATTCGATATTAATTCATCAATTATGACACAAATTTTATATCTATTAATATGTATATGGGAAAGAATAAAAGAAAAAAAGAATAAAAAAGATATTTTTTTTATTCTTTTAGTGTAATTGGATTTCTTTCTCTTTTTTTTCATTCCTATTCTTCTTTCTATTTATGAGAAAAAGAGGGTTACAAAATAAAAAGAAAGTAAAGGATTATTTCGTTTCCAATAGTTATTTATTTAATCGGTGGATAGGAGCATACTCTGGATTGGAATCGTGTCGTGGGGAGTACTGCTTGATCATTTCTACCAACTTAAAGCCCCAATTAGTATTCTTTGTATATTATGTAAAAATGTCCTTTTGGAAAATTTACATAATCTCGGTTACTAATCCTTTACATATTTTGGTGTTTCTAACCATCCACTCGTTTTTGCTCAACCCCCCGTATGGTAATACATACAAATGATAGTGAAAACTTAATATGGTTGATCTTTTGAGCCCGCTTCAAGTCAGGATGACTAATCAACCAATCTTGGGGGAACCGGTCTCTTCTGCTGATTTTTATTTCCGCTTAACTCTTTAACTCTTATACATAGAAAATGAGACTTAATCTTTTTACTGCGAATTTATAGATAAGCTGTTTTCTTTCACTCATATAACTATTTGATTTAGTTCATCAATCCAAATAATGAATAAAAAAATGAAGATATCTACTCAATTCATTCCAACCCTTTCCTTGAAAGGAGGAAATAGAGAAAAGCCCTTTCCTTTAAAGTAGGGAATATAGAAAAGTGTATGTCCATGTATCAACGAATCGCACGTAGAGATATTGATAACACACATAAAGTTAATGGTATTTCATAACTAATCGATTGAGCAGCAGCTCGTAGACCACCTAAAAAAGAATATTTATTATTTGACCCGTATCCTGACATAAGAAGTCCAATTGGAGCAATACTGGAAATGGCAATCCATAAAAAAACACCGATATTGAGATCTGCTAAAACAAGGTGATAGCCAAAAGGAACTACTGAATAGCTTACTAAAATTGATATGACTGCTATGGACGGCCCGATGCTGAATAAACGATTATCACCCCTAGATGGAATAATATTTTCTTTGAAAAGTAGTTTTGCCCCATCGGCTAGAGCTTGAAGAACTCCCAAAGGGCCAGCGTATTCAGGGCCAATGCGTTGTTGTATCCCTGCGGATATTTCTCTTTCTAACCATACAATTACCAGTACGCCTATTGTGATTCCCAATACAAGAATCAAAATAGGAATAAGCACCCATATAATTCCATAAACCTCTTTTAAAAATTCTAATCTAGAAAAAGAATCAATATCTTGTACTTCTGGTGTATGAATTATCATTTCAACGATCAACTTCTCCCATAATGATATCTATACTACCTAGTATCGTCATAATATCAGCCAATTTCATTCTTTTAACTAACTGAGGAAGAATTTGCAAATTGATAAAACCCGGAGGGCGAATTTTCCATCTCCAAGGAAAACCACTCTGATCCCCTATCAGAAAAATTCCCAATTCTCCCTTTGGGGCTTCGACTCTCACATAAAGTTCTTGTTTTGGCAATTCAAATGTAGGAGAAGGTTTTTTACTAATAAATCGATATTCAAAATCATTCCATTCCGGATTCCTTTCTGTATCAAAGTATCGTATTTCTAAATTCTCATAGGGTCCCCCTGGAATTCCTTCCAGGGCCTGTTGAATAATTTTTATGGATTCTATCATTTCACCAATTCGGACTAGATAACGAGCCAACGAATCTCCTTCTTTTTGCCACTGTACTTCCCAATCAAATTCGTCGTAACACTCATAATGATCAACTTTACGAAGATCCCACTGGATTCCGGAAGCTCGCAGCATTGGTCCCGATAAACCCCAATTTATTACCTCCTCTCTACCAATAATGCCTACACCCTCGACGCGTTCTAAAAAAATAGGATTTCGTGTAATAAGTTTTTGATATTCAGCAACTCTTGTTAAAAAATAATCGCAGAAATCCAAACATTTATCTATCCAGCCATGAGGTAGATCGGCCGCTACTCCTCCGATACGAAAATAATTATGCATCATTCTCATACCAGTGGCAGCTTCGAATAGATCATATACTAATTCTCTTTCTCTAAAAATATAGAAAAAGGGAGTTTGTGCACCAATATCCGCCATAAAAGGACCGAGCCATAATAGATGAGAAGCTATACGACTCAATTCCAACATAATTATTCTGATATAGCTGGCTCTTTTAGGTACTTGAATATTTCCCAACCGTTCCGGTCCGTTTACAGTTATTGCTTCTGTGAACATAGTAGCTAAATAATCCCAACGTGTTACATAAGGCAAATATTGTATAATTGTTCGGTTTTCTGCAATTTTTTCCATCCCTCGGTGTAAATAACCCAATATTGGTTCACAGTCAATAACATCTTCACCATCTAGAGTAATGATGAGTCGAAGAACACCATGCATTGATGGGTGGTGTGGGCCCATATTGACTATCATGAGGTCTTTTCTTGTAGCTGGTATATTCATAGGTTTTTCCTCGATTCATTATTTTATGGATTGCTGAAAACGAAAAAAAGTTCATTAAAATTCAAGATTTCATAAATCAAATAATTCAAAATACCTGTTAAAATTAACGAGTTTTTGATTCGCGAATATCCAACTGATTAATTAATTCTTTATAACATATTATATTTTTCTTTGACAAATAAGACAGCAGTCGCTGACGTTTTCCCAGAATTTTACGTAAACCTCTCTGAGATAAATAGTCTTTTTTGTGTAATTGTAAATGTGAAGTAAGTCTTCGTATCCTATTTGTGAAACGAACTATTTGAAATTCAACAGACCCTCTGTTTTCCTCTTTTTCTTCTTGTGAAATAACTGAGATGAATGAATTTTTTACCATAAAATGAAATCTTCTCTACCCCCTCTTTATTATTTTAAGATATTTTTATTGATAGATATCTTTATTGATCAGTAATAATAATGCCCCTCATTTTTATTTTGTATATACAACAATCTTAATTTTTTTATTAATAAAATTTAATCAATTTGATTTAAATTTTTTAATTCGATTTGAAAAGGTATACAAAAGCATGGTTGTTTTTCTGCACTCACAAAAGATTAGACCTAAAATAAGAATATTTTGTCGATTCATTTTTAGATATAATTGAGATGTCATTAAATTAGTATCATGTATCAGAATGAAATGTAAGACAATGCATATGTGCCTCTCTTTGTCCTCATAGACCGGATATGGTATGGGAAATATAGTAAAAATTTACTATTAATGAATTTTCAATCGCGGATACATATGTATTCTTACCATACTGAAACGACTGCCATTATTGGTATTAAACCAATAACGATTCATACAAGCTAAATCTTCTACTCGATAATTGGGCCAAAGAAATAACTTCAATTTAATAAGTCGTTTTTTATATTTTTTGCTTTTTTTATCCAAAACTTGAATGTTTACCTTATTCCCATTACAAATTGCTGCATTTCTATGTCTATTCTTAGAATTGAAACAAATTAGAATTCTCAATTCTCTACGACGTCGAGGTGATAAAATATTTTCAGGAACAAACAAATCATAGTGATTTTTATCTCTATTTCCAGTCATCTTTTGATATTTTCTAATGACTTCATCATAATTCTTATCAACAGGTTTTTTTTCTCGGTATCTTTGATTAATTGGGTGTTTACTTTTATGAACTAATGAAATACCGATAGTTTGATACATAATAAATTTTCCATCATTTTTTATAGATATACGAATTGGTTCAATAATCAAAATTCCCCTTTTAATCAATTCTGTAAGAGTTAAATCTTTCTGAATCATCAGAATATCCAGACTCATTTCGCCCCTTTGAATAGAGGATATAGTAATTTCTCTTGGATTTATCAGTCTAAGCAGAAGACAATATACTTTGATGTTATTAATTATTTTTTTATTTAAAGAATCATCCCACCTCAATTGAAAATGCAAATACCTTTTTAGAAAGAAATCAAACTCCGCTTTTGTATTGATCTTGTATTGCTTTTTATTTCTATATTTTTTCATATCCGATCCTGTATAATCCTCTTCAACATCTTTTTCTTGGTTTGAAAGAGCTGAGTTAAGATCCACTCGGCCCGTGGATTCTTTTTCCCCTCGATTTCGGTTTTCTAATTCAAGAGATTTTTTTTCATTCGATGATATAAAAGGATCTCCTTTTTTATTTACAGCGATTCTTTTGTTTTCACTCGCATTTTCATTTATATTAGAATTAAAAAGCAGTAATTTAATTGGTATAACCCACGGTTTAATTTTATACGTATTATAAAGTATCAAAAATTCTGGGAAGAACCAAAGTTCCAGATTTGATATGGGACGACTTAGTATTTCTTCATTCATTCCCATCCAATCAAAAACCCTTTTTTCATTGGATAGGTTGATTTCTTGATCTTGCTGAATCGTGACATAAAAAAGCCCTTTCTTATTGATTTTATTAATTATTTGATACTTATTAACCCTGCTCTTACTATATTTATTACTCTTAGTGGCAGTATCAGTATCAATATCGATCCAGGTTTCAATATCGACCTTCTTTTTAAGACAAAAGTTGAGAATTCTCCAATCAAAATATTTTCTATCCGGATTTTTCTCCATATCTATAATATCATCTTCTACTAAATAATTATTGATAGGGATAATAGGAATACCTTCCAGCATATTAAATGATTTGTCTTTATGTGTGTTGTAATTATAAAAAATATTTTTATTATTTTTTACTTGTAATGGTGATCCATAAATAGATGAGTCCTTCTTATCGTCATAATTAATATATTTATATGCTAAAAGATCATATCTATATTGTTTTTGAAAATTATCCCTTTGATTCAATAATGAATCTCTTTCCATTTTTTTTTCGTAATGAATTAATTGATCTTTTTCATATAAATTATATAAATCTTTATTTTGAGCTATACGGTGTTGATTCAATATATTTCGCCACTTTTGTGGTACTAACCTAGACCATTTAATCTGAGATACATCATATTGATAATGACGCCTTAACCAATTTGTCCATTGATTCATTCCAGAATTTAAAAGATTTTTATATTGAACTTCGGAATGAAATAGTTCTTGTGTTACAAAAAAAAAATCCTTTATTTCCTTCTTAAGAAAAAAAGATGTTCCGTTATATTGAAATACAGATTTTAACTTATATAAGTTAATAAGTTGACTTTGTGATATTTTATAAAATACATATGCTTGTGAAAAGTAAGATAAGTCACAAAAAGTATTTGAATTCTTGTTACTAATATTAGTATTATAAAGTGACTTTTTTATAGTTGAAATAAATTGACTTTGATTTGTTTTATCAATTCTTTCTTGATTTGCTTCATTATTGTTAATGTATTTATTAATAATTTTTTTTGTTGATTCAAGAAAAAGTTGTGTATTGATGATAGGAATATTAATCATAGATATAAACATATTTACGTATATCCTTTCAATGAAAAATTTTATAAAATAATGTGATTTACGGATTAATCTAACATTTATTCTTTTTAATATCTGCCAAATATTTTTTTGTGATTCTAATCTTTTATCATCATAACTTATTTTGTTAGAACTCAAATTTATATCTGGAGTTATAAATCCCTTTTTCTTGGCTTTTGTAATTTTTTCTATTTGATTTAGGATTGTGTTTGTTCTATCAGTCAGATCTTGCAGTTTTTTTTCTGTTAATGAATAATTT